TTCTACCAGATATGTCTTTTTTATTTCGTTGAAAATCTATTTTACGGTATAGACGTTTATGACCTCCCCCTCTATGCCTTGAGGTAATGATTCCTCTGGCATTACGACCTTTACCACAACGACGCTGTCCAGAGATCAAATTGTTTCGTGGATTGGATTTCACTTGAATTCCAACAGTTGCATTTCGCGTGTTCGGGGTAGAAGTTTTATATAAATGTATCGCCGTGTTATGAAGTATTTTGAGTGAAATTCATTTCTTTTCTTTCTAAGCTAATAGATGGAATAGAATAACCCGCTTGAAGCGTAATAATCATACGTTTGTAATGCATTTTATGCCCTCTAAGGGGTCTCCTTCTTCGACTCTTTCCCGGGATTCGATGACTATTCATAGCTATTACCTTGACACCAAAAAAGAGTTCGACCCAACGCTTTATTTCTGTCCTAGTTGACTTTGATTCGACATTAGAAGTATATTGATTCTTCCTCAATAACCGAACAGTTTTTTCTGTAAATACTGCATATTGAATTTTATCCATAAATCTATTTTCTTCCCTATGAGTTCCAGTTTCGATAAGAATTCTCCCTCTAACTGTTTCTATACTTATGATATGAATATACCATACATAACACATAACGAATTGGTATGGATGATGAGATTCCATTGATACAAAGCCAATTCCAATAGACGTATTGAACATTCCCGTTGTCGTGCATCCAGCAGGAATTGAACCCGCAAATTTGCCAATTATGAGTTGGGCGCTTTAACCATTCAGCCATGGATGCATAAGGGGGATTATCATAGAATAAAGAAAGAAATATTGTAAAAGAAATATCATAAAGAAATATCATAGAAGAAAGAACTATCGTATCGGAGATTACCTAAAGAAATGGAAACCTATTTTCTTTTACTTTATATTCAATATTTATAATGGGGAGGCACTCAAAATGAAGCATAAAATTTCACAACAAGATCCATTTCAACCCTGGATCTTCGAATTGAGAGAGATGTTAAGAGAGGTCAAGAACTCTCACGATTTGTTAGATTCGTGGACCCAAGTCGATTCAGTTAGAACTATCGTTTCTATTTTTTTCGAGCAAGAACGTTTTATGAAACTCTTCGACCCCCTAATTTGGAGGAGTTTACTCTCACGCGATTCACAGGGGTCAAGAAGCAATCGGTATTTCACGATCAAAGGGGCAGTACTGACGATCAAGGGTCTAGTCAAAGGTGCAGTATTGACGACCAAAGGTCTAGTACTGCTTGTAGTAGTGGTCCTTCTCTATCGCATGCATAATCGAGAAATGGTCGAAAGAAAAAATCTATATTTGATGGGGCTTCTGCCTAGGAATTCCTTTGGACCCAGAAATGCTCCATTGGAAAAATCTTTTGGGTCTATCAATAGGTTGATTGTTTCGCTCCTGTATCTTCCAAAAGGGAAAAAGATCTCTGAGAGTTGTTTCATGGATCCGAAAGAGAGTACTTGGGTTCTCCCAATAACTAAAACGAAAAAGTGTATCATGCCTGAATCTAACTGGGGTTCGCGGTGGTGGAGGAACCGGGTCGGAAAAAAGAGGGATTCTATTTGTAAGATATCTAATGAAACCCTGGCTGTAATTGAGATCTCATTCAAAGAGAAAGATATCAAATATCTGGAGTCTTCTTTTGTTTCCTATACGGATGATCGGATCCGCAAGGACCATGATTGGGAATTGTTTGATCGTCTTTCTCCGAGAAATAAGCGAAACATAATCAACTTGAATTCGGGACAGCTATTTGAAATCTTAGTGAAACACTGGATTTGTTATCTTATGTCTTCTTTTCGTGAAAAAAGACCAATTGAAGTGGAGGGTTTCTTCAAACAACAAGGAGCTGGGTCAACTATTCAATCAAATGATATTGAGCATCTTTCCCATCTCTTCTCGAGAAACAAGTGTGGTATTTCTTTGCTGCAAAATTGTATTCAATTTCATATGTGGCAATTCCGCCAAGATCTCTTCGTTAGTTGGAAGAAGAATCCGCACGAATCAGATTTCTTTAGGAAGGTGTCGAGAGAGAATTGGATTTGCTTAGACAATGTGTGGTTGATAAACAAGGATCGGTTTTTTCGCTTGTTTAGCAAGGTATGGAATGTATCGTCAAATATGCAATATGATTCCACAAGATCTAATTTCGTTCAAGTAAGGGATTCTAGCCAATTGAAAGGATCTTTTGATCAATCCATAGATCATTTCGATTCCATTCGTAATAAGGATTCGGAATATCACACATGGATCAATCAAAGAGAGATTCAAAAAGAAGGGTCGATTCTTTGGGATCCTTCCTTTCTTCAAACGGAAGGAGCAGAGATAGAATCAGACCGATTCCCGAAAAGCCTTTCTGGAGATTCCTCAATGTCCCGGCTATTCACGGAACGTGAGAAGCAGATGAATAATCATCCGCTTCCGGAAGAAATCGAAGAATTTCTTGGGAATCCTACAAGATCAATTCGTTCTTTTTTCTCTGACAGATGGTCAGAACTTCATCTGGGTTCGAATCCTACTAAGAGGTCCACCAGAGATCAGAAATTATTGAAGAAACAACAAGATCTTTCTTTTGTCCCATCCCGGCGATCGGAAAAAAAAGAAATCATTGATATATTCAAGATAATTGCGTATTTACAAAATACCGTCACAATTCATCCTATTGCATCAAATCCGGGATGTGATAGGGTTCCGAAGGATGAACCGGATATGGGCAGTTCCAACAAGATTTCATTCTTGAACCAAAATCCATTTTTTGATTTATTTCATCTATTCCATGACCGGAAGAGGGGAGGATACGTGGGGCGCCACGATTTTGAATCAGAAGAGAGATTTCAAGGAGTGGCAGATCTATTCACTCTATCAATAACCGAGCCGGATCTGGTGTATCATAAGGGTTTTGCCTTTTCTATTGATTCCTGCGGATTGGATCAAAAAAAATTCTTGAACGAGGTATTCAACTCCAGGGATGAATCGACAAAGAAATCTTTATTGGTTCTACCTCCTATGTTTTCTGAAGAAAATGAATCTTTTTATCGAAGGATCAGAAAAAAAGGGGTCCAGATCTCCTGCGGGAATGCTTTGGAAGATCCAAAACCAAAAAGAGTGGTATTTGCTATCAACACCATACTGAAGGCATTCAATCAACATAGATTGATCCAAAATCTGATTCCAATCCAATATAGCATCCATGGGTACATAAGAAATGTATCAAATCGATTCTTTTTAATGAATAGATCCGATTGCAACTTCGAATACGGAATTCAAAGGGATCAAATAGGAAATGATACTCTGAATCAGAGAACTCAAAGGAAATTTACGATCAACCAACATTTATCGAATTTGAAAAAGAGTCATAAGAAATGGTTCGATCCTCTTATTTCTCGAAGCGAGAGATCCATGAATCGGGATCCTGATGCATATAGATACAAATGGTCCAATGGGAGCAAGAGTTTCCAGGAGGATTTGGAACATTTCGTTTCTGAGCAGAAGAGCCGTTTTCAAGTAGTCTTCGATCGATTAGGTATTAATCAATATTTGATTGATTGGTCTGAGGTTATCGAAAAAATTGATTGGTCGGAGGTTATCAAAAAAAAAATTGATTGGTCTGAGGTTATCGAAAAAATTGATTGGTATTGGTCGGAATTTTTCGACAAAAAAGATCCTTCTAAGTCACTTCGTTTCCTTTTGTCGAAGTTACTTCCCCTTTTGTCCTATTTGTCCAATTTGTCCAAGTCGCTTCTTTTCTTTTTGTTTAGGTCACTTCCTTTTTTCTTTGTGAGTATCGGGAATAGCCCCATTCATAGGTCCGAGATCCACATCTATGAGTTGAAGGGTCCAACTGATCAACGCTTCAATCAGTTGTTAGAATCAATAGGTCTTCAAATCGTTCATTTGAATAAATTGAAACCCTTCTTATTGGATGATCATGATACTTCCCAAAAATCGAAATTCTTGATCAATGGAGGAAGAGTATCACCGTTTTTGTTCAATAAGATACCGAAGTGGATGATTGACTCATTCCATACTAGAAAAAATCGCAGGAAATCTTTTGAGAAGACCGATTCCTATTTCTCAATGATATCCCACGATCGAGACAATTGGCTGAATCCCGTGAAACCATTTCATAGAAGTTCATTGATATCCTCTTTTTATAAAGCAAATCGACTTCGATTCTTGAATAATCCACATCACTTCTGGTTCTATTGTAACAAAGGATTCCCTTTTTATGTGGAAAGGACCCCTATCAATAATGTTGATCTTACGTATGGACAATTCCTCAATATCTTTTTCATTCGCAACAAAATATTTTCTTTGCACGTCGGTAAAAAAAAAGATGTTTTTTTGGAAAAAGATACTATTTCACCGATCGAGTCACAGGTATCTAAGATATGCATACCTAAGAATTTTCCGCCGAGTGGTGCCGAACCGGATAACTTGGACAAATCTTTTCATTTTCCAATTCGATCCGCTCCATTCGTTCGTAGAGCTCTTTACTCGATCGCAGACATTTTTGGAACACCTCTAAGAGAGGGACAATTAGTCAATTTTGAAAGAATTTATTGTCAAGCTCTTTCAGATATGAATCCATCTGATTCAGAAGGGAAGAACTTGCATCAGTTTCTCAATTTCAATTCAAAGATGGGTTTGATTGACTCTGAGAAATATTTATTACCATCCGAAAAGAGGAAAAAACAGAGTCTTTATCTAAATAAATGCGTTGAGGAAGGGCAGATGTATAGAACCTATAGTGCTTTTTCAACTCTCTCAAATATGTTTCAAACATATATGCCATGGTTCTTTACTTCGACAGGGTACAAATATCTCAATTTCATTCTTTTAGATACTTTCAAAAAAGTATATAATTCAGACCTATTGAGGATAGCGATACTAAGTAGCAGTCAAAAATTGTTATCCCTTTTTGAAGATATTATAGATAGATTAGATATAGATATATCATGGCCAATTCTTCAGAACAAATTGCGGGAGATTCTTCTTCCACAAAGGAATCTGATAAGCGAGATTTCGAGTAAGTGTTTACATAATCTTCTTCTGTCCGAAGAAATGCTTCGTCGAGATAATGAGTCACCCGTTTCATTGATATGGGAATTTCCGGGATCACCAAATGTTCGGGAGTTGCTCTATTCAATCCTTTTCCTTCTTCTTGTTGCTGGATATATCGTTCGTAGACATCTTCTCGTTGTTTCCCGAGCCTCTAGGGAGTTACAGACAGAGTTGGAAAAGATCAAATCTTTGATGATTCCATCATACATGATTGAGTTGCGAAAACTTCTGGATAGGTATCCTACATCTGAACTGAATTCTTTCTGGTTAAAGAATCTCTTTCTAGCTGCTTTAGGATATTTTCTAGAAGAAATACGGGCTTTTGGCGGCAAGATGCTATCGGGTGGTGGTCCCGCTTATGGGGTCAAATCAATACCTTCTAAGAAGAAATATTGGAATATCAATCTCATTGATATCATCGATTTCCTAAGTATCATACCCAATCCCATCAATCGAATCACTTTTTCGAGAAATACGAGACATCTAAGTCGTACAAGTAAAGAGATCTATTCATTACTAAGAAAAAGAAAAAATGTGAACAGTGGTTGGATTGATGATAAGATCGAATCCTGGGTCGCGAATACTGATTCGATTGATGATGCCGAAAGAGAATTCTTGGTTCAGTTCTCCATCTTAAGGAAAGAAAAAAGGATTGATAAAATTCTATGGAGTCTGACTGATAGTGATCATTTATCAAAGAATGGTTCTAGTTATCAAATGATTGAACAACCAGGATCGGTTTACTTACGATACTTAGTTGACATTCATAAAAAGTATCTAATGAATTATGAGTTTCATAGACCCTCTTTAGCAGAAAGACGAGTATTCCTTGCGCATTATCAGACAATCACTTATTCACAAACCTCGTTTGGGGCTAATAGTTTTCATTTCCCATCTCATGGAAAACCCTTTTCACTCCGCTTAGGCCTATCCCCCTCTAGGGGTATTTTAGTGATAGGTTCTATAGGAACTGGACGATCCTATTTGGTCAAATACCTAGCGACAAACTCCTATCTTCCTTTCATTACAGTAGTTCCGAACAAGTTCCTGGATGAAAGGCCTCAATTTTTTGAGGATATTTATGATGATAGTGATGGTGAGGATATTTTTGATAATAGTGGTGCTCATCATACTCATCATAGTGAGGATATTGAGGATATTGATGATAGTGAGGATAGTGAGGATATTGATATTGATGGGGAGCTGCTAACTATGACGAATGAGGAGGTGGATATGGTAGACCGCTTTTATATCACCTTTCAACTCGAATTAGCAAAAGCAATGTCTCCTTGCATACTATGGATTCCAAACATTCATGATCTGTCTCTGGATGCGTCGAATTACTTATCCCTCGGTCTATTAGTGAACCATCTCTCCAGGGATTGTGAAAGATCCTCCAATAGCAATATTCTTGTTATTGCGTCGACTCATATTCCCAAAAAAGTGGATCCCGGTCTAATAGCTGCGAATAAATTCAATACGTGCATTAAGATACGAAGGCTTCTTATTCCACAACAACGAAAGCACTTTTTCACTCTTTCATATACTCGGGGATTTCCTTTGGAAAAGAAAATCTTCCATACGAATGCTAGTGGATTCGGGTCCATAACCATGGGTTCCGATGTACGAGATCTTGTATCACTTACCAATGAGGCCCTATCAATTAGTATTACACAGAAGAAATCCATTATAGACACTAATACAATTCGATCCGCTCTTCATAGAAAAACTTGGGATTTGCGATCCCAGGTAAGCTCGGTTCAGGATCATGAGATCCTTTTCTATCAGATAGGAAGGGCTGTTGCACAAACAGTACTTCTAAGTAATTGCCCCATAGATCCTATATCTATCTATATGAAGAAATCATCTATGGAAGGGGATTCTTATGTGTACAAATTGTACTTCGAGCTTGGAACGAGCATGAAGAGATTAACGATACTTCTTTATCTTTTGAGTTGTTCTGCCGGATCGGTCGCTCAAGATCTTTGGTCTCCACCCGGACCCGATGAAAAAAATTGGGTCACTTCTTATGGATTCCTTGAGAATGATTCTGATCTAGTTCGTGGCCTATTAGAAGTAGAAGGCGCTCTCTTGGGATCCTCACGGACAGAAAAAG